TGAAAATGAAAAGGGATCGGATTTTCTTTCTTTGTATTGTATCTGAAATGAATCCTGTCTATTCCTATCCTTCCACTCCTCTAGACTAGACTTTTGGGTTTTTCAGCCAAGCCAACTAACTTCGGATATGTATGAAGTATTAACATTCTTTTTGAGCGAGAGGGGGTACAGTATAAACAAACAAAAAAGAAGAGGGAATAGAATCTAATTCTTTTCTTTACCTTACCCATATATTCTTTACCCATCTACAAAAAGGGAGGTATCCATTTATATACCTAGATGGATAAGTATGTATCATGGTCTAGACTTATGTATCATGGTCTAGACTATTAGACTATTAATAAATATGGATCCCGATCCATATCGATTCATTTGTATGAGTATCCGTTTGATACATTAACCACGTGTCAGGAACCAGATTTGAACTGGTGACACGAGGATTTTCAGTCCTCTGCTCTACCAGCTGAGCTATCCCGACCATTCCCGATGCGTCATCCTACTAGAGGACTTGGGTCTATGTCAATTAAAGGGACTCAAAAAGCATTCCAAAATCTTACCTAGGTCCTGGAATTTCTTGGATCTTCAAAAAGAAGACTTTGTAAGTGTAAGAGTAATGATATGCACTGTGAATGATTCAATAATGGAGATTCCTTGCCCATAATATGGGCATTTGTACGTATATCATATCTATCACAAGACTTGTGATAAGAGAGAAACATTTCTGGTCGGACCCATTTGTGAAAGAGTAGAGTGAATGAGAAACATAGCTAATTTTGAACCACTGACAAAAAAAGAGGATAAATGGTTAGGGGGTAAAATGGGCCTTTTTTTTTATTGGGGATAGAGGGACTTGAACCCTCACGATTTCTAAAGTCGACGGATTTTCCTCTTACTATAAATTTCATTGTTGTCTGTATTGACATGTAGAATGGGACTCTATCTTTATTCTCGTCCGATTAATCAGTTCTTCAAAAGATCTATCAGACTCGGGAGTGAATGATTTGATCACTGAATATTCGATTCTTCCTTCAACTTGGAATCGATTCACAATAATTCTTAAATTTTTCATATAAAAAAATAAGGATTCGAGTCGTGATTAATTATTTGATATTTCAGTATGTATACGTACGTATACAGGGTCATCTTTTCTGTAGTTTCGATAGAAGGATTCGATTCCTCTACCAATGCAGTCAACTCCATTTGTTAGAACAGCTTCCATTGAGTCTCTGCACCTATCCTTTTTTGATTCTCGCTTTCTGAACCCTTGTTTTCTGAACACAGGATTTGGCTCAGGATTGCCCATTTTTAATTCCAGGGTTTCTCTGAATTTGGAAGTTACCACTTAGTAGGTTTCCATACCAAGGCTCAATCCAATCAAGTCCGTAGCGTCTACCAATTTCGCCATATCCCCCTTATGAGGCCGAGATCTCATTGTGATCCCCCCTCTTATGTTGGAACCCTTGAATTCATTAGATACTGATTCCTATATCGAAAAAGTGTCTGCTCCTATTTCTTACCCATCTTCTTTCATCGCTATCGGTGGGCCAGTATTTGGTCCAATCGGAAATGATTCTATCATTGATGTATCTGCAATTCAATATGGATGGATATATCCCACATATACATGTCTCTCTCCCTCTCATTTTTCCCGCGCGATTAGGAATACTGGAACGGTCGATATTCATTCTTCTTTTTTTTTTCGTCCTATCTCCCCCCTTTCCGAATGAAACCAGAGGAATGTCTCATTATGATCTGAATTGCATTCTTATCTTATCCTTTCCTTAGGACCGATCCGCTCTAATCTAATAGAATTTAGAATTAATAGAATCTGCTATAACTAATATGGATATAGTTATATATAATTATTTCAAATGTAATATTTTGCATTTAAAGAAAAAAAATTCGAAATCAAAGAAAAAGAAATAGAAATTTCTAATAATAAAATTTCTAATCTAATAATAATAGAAAATATAATAAGAATTAATAGAATGATAATATAAATCACTCGAATTTTCAATAAAAATTCTATATAGTTATAGTTATATTCTAATATATAAGAATATTCTTATAATATTAATTAATCATTTTTAATGGWATAGAATTCGATTCTTCATTCTATTAATATTAATTATTATATAGTTAAGATTCCGGTAGTTTACCGAATTCCTATGCACTATTTCTGTTATGTGAGCCCGCTTAGCTCAGAGGTTAGAGCATCGCATTTGTAATGCGATGGTCATCGGTTCGATTCCGATAGCCGGCTTTTCTCTATTTGTCCGATTTTTTCCATGATTGATAATGTCTCCTTGAGATCAAGGAATATTGAAAAGACTCCTCCCTTTTTTCTTTTACAAATGTCGGGTCACCGATCTATTATGTCGTGGGAACTTACAACTATGAATAAAAAACTGATTGGAGCAGTGAAATCTCTACAGAACAAATCAAGAAAAGGATCCTTAACTTCCTATATATACAAAATAATCCGGATATTGATACAATT